GTATCATATACGAATAAGATACCCGATTAGAGAATATCTGTATAAGAATAAAAATTTATGGCCCTGGGTTGACATATATTAACAGTTGTTGTTATAATTGAAATAGAGAAGGATTCTTTTTCAATAAAAAAAAAGCAATATGGATTGGTTATGTAAAGTATCCATGTCTATTTTTTTTATCTCATTAAAAGAAAAAGAAAAAACCATTTTCGATTCAGATTCAATCAAGAATTATTGAAGAATTTGTAGTTAAAGGTTGCGATTTGTCCCCAAATTTGCTCTTTTGTGACAGAAAGCTAGACGTTTGTTTTTTCAATAGAACAAAAAATAGAAAAAGGGAGAAGATCCTTTTGAAAAGCGGGATTAAAGAAAACGGAATTTTAGATACAAACACATCAAAAAAAGAAGTTTAGAATCCCTCCCCCTTTTCTTTGGTTTTTTGAGGGAAGGGGTATTCTCATATATTTTTTGTATCATTTTGGCGACATGGCCGAGTGGTAAGGCGGGGGACTGCAAATCCTTTTTCCCCAGTTCAAATCCGGGTGTCGCCTGATCGACAATAGAATTTTAATAGTTTATTCCGTTTTGTTGATACAATTCTATTTTTTTCCCAACGGAAGCTAGTGTGGAAAAAGGACTCTTGAGACTTGTTTGATTCAAAATTCTAAGCATCGGGAGATTTCTTCTCTAAAATGCTGTAAATCTTTTCGTCTCGCATTCGTTGAAGAAAAACCTTGTATACACACTCATGTAAAGTATATGAGCGCTTCCACTTAGATTTATTTTTTATATTTATTTAAATTTGGAATAGTTCGAATTTTATATTTATATTCTTTATGAATATTATTATTTCATATATTCTTTCATTTTAATCTAATTCAAAAACCATTTCAATTCTATTTCCATTAGAATAAAAATGAAATTCTTTCTTTTCGGTAACCTCTAGTCAAAGAATTTTAGAGGCAGTTTTCCGATTGTTTTAGAGAATGAATCGGAAGACGGTAAGGATTAGATCAAATCGAAATAAGAGATGCAAATAAGAGTATAAGTATGCAAAGTAATCTATCTTGATTCTATATTTTTTACTTTTGACTTAATAAAATCAAATGGCGGGCAAAAAAAAAAACATAGGTCTTTTTATTCCTACCTGTTAGTAAGATTAATTCCTTTAATACTTCGAAGGATATCTTTGGAGATTTTTTCTTTCGCCTTAACTATTTTACAATTTTACTACAAATCAGATAAGAACTTGTTAGATGTTCTAATTGGATTTATTCGATTGTTTCGTCAATGGTGTTATTCCAGAATGTTTTTTTGACTCTGTACCAGCGATTCCACTATTATTATAAAAATATTAATGAAAAATAAATAAATAAAAATTAGTAAACAATAATGAAATAATTCCTTCAAGAGATAGGAGACAAAATTGACATGGATATAGTAAGTCTTGCTTGGGCTGCTTTAATGGTAGTTTTTACATTTTCCCTTTCCCTTGTAGTATGGGGAAGAAGTGGACTCTAAGGGTACTACTAATTGAGTTAAGGGATCAAACTGTATCAATTGTTTTATAGCTGGGTAGTCTTGTAATGTATTCTATGTATAATATTGAAAATATTCTTTAAATCAAACAAATATTTGAATTGTTACCATCTTCGTATTTTGAAAGTCAAGGGAGTACAAATAAGACGAAAGTCATTCCTATTCGAACCAAATTTTTTCTAAGATTTCTATTTCAATCAACTGGTTACCACCAATCTTTTCGAAATATGAAAAAGTTTTTCATAGAACTCCCGGATCATCCATCAATTATTTAATTCATTTATTTTTCAGAATGCTAAAAAGATTACGATTTTTTTTATTAAAAATAAAAAAATACGATATTTATTATTATATTATTAATATAAAATACGATACCGGGATTCTGAAAAGAATCAGAAATATAAAAATTCAAATCAGAAGAATAAAATGTGTACGCTATGTACATTACATTCCATAGGAAATTCTATATAGATATGAAAAGAAATATTTCTAGATTGGTACATATTAAACCTTTATTTTTTAAAAGATAGAGTCAAACTTTATACACTACAATAATAGAGAATATAGTAGAAAGAAATAGATTTGATTTCTTTCTACTATACTATATGGATTTCATAGAATTCTGCGGATTGTAGTCTGATCATTTCATTTAAAACTAAGACCCTCAATTGAAATCCTTTTTTCATTTTTTTATTCAATCACTGTCATTGTATTGATAAGAAATCAGAAGTCATGTTAAAGTAAAATTAGTCACTTTGACTTACCGTTTTTACGTAAATTATAAGTAAAAAGGCAGTAGGAACTAAAATGAAGAGTGCAGTAGCTATAAATGCAAGAATATTGACTTCCATAATCTATATGTTTTCTTTCTCTTTAATTTCGAATAAATACTTCGGGATTTAATCCCATAGAAATGATAAATCTTTCGTCGCTAAATTCAATGGTATAAATTTTATCTCGATGATATCAAATCGGATCAATATCACGAATAACAATATCTGAGCTATCAAATCGATTCATCGTCGAGAATGAAATAGTATAACATAGTAAGATCTTTTATCCATACCCCCCAAAAAAATGACTTTCTGATGCAATCAAAAAGTAGTTTTCCTTTTTTCTTTCTTCGTCGGAACTTTTACCTTAAACTAAAACTATAAAAACGAAAGAAAGGGGATTCCTTTTAGAAAAAATATTTTTTTGTTATTTTTATTCCCTTTCACACATGAAATGAATTGATATTTTTTTTTCATTGGATTTGTATCCATCGGGACTGGCGGGGCTCGAACCCGCAGCTTCCGCCTTGACAGGGCGGTGCTCTGACCAATTGAACTACAATCCCAGGAAAAAATCGTATAGCATACATACATATTCTTACAATTTCAGTCAAACCCTTTCTTTTTCTATTTGAGATTCGAACCCTTGTACTGTAACTGAAAGCGGCGGACTTATTTATCTATTGATAAATATAATATACGGATCCTCACTTTAGCGCGATCGACACGGATTACGCGTAATCCGTTTGTTATTGCCAAATCGATTGAAAAATGAATCACTGAAACAAAAAAAAGACTCTTTTTTTTTACTTTAATCCTTTCCTTAGACTTTATACTTATGGATATTTAATACTTATGGATATTTAGCAAAATCCGAATTAGTGGAAAAAATCCGTAATACGGAAAAAGAACTAGGGATGTATAAAATTTTTGTTCTCTCATATATGAGAGAACAAAAAATGGCTTATATCATTTGATGGTGGATCAGCAAATTTTTGGGCCGAGCTGGATTTGAACCAGCGTAGACATATTGCCAACGAATTTACAGTCCGTCCCCATTAACCGCTCGGGCATCGACCCAGGAAGAATCAATTTAAGTCTTTATTATTTATTGATAATCCCCGATCAATGATCAATTTCCTTTCATAGTATCCTACCCCCAGGGGAAGTCGAATCCCCGTTGCCTCCTTGAAAGAGAGATGTCCTAAACCACTAGACGATGGGGGCATACTTGCCCAACCGCCAATACTATGTTCATAGTATGAACAGTTTTTTGAAATTGTCAATATAATGGAATAATATGATTTGATCAGAAGGATCTTTCCAGCTTTCAGAATTCTATAAAATTTTCGGATTCAGCATTTCGATTTCGAAATTAATTGTTCATTCCCCATCACCAATCCATAATAAAAAAAAAAGAAAAAAGATAAGTAATGCGAAAGAAAACAAAAGAAAGAGAGAATCCTTTCCAATAGAAATCATTTTTTAACTATACTCTATTCACTAGGTAAATCCAATTTTTTGTTCCTTAATAAGTTGCTATGTACAAAAAATAGATCTATGTACATATATTTTAATTATTTATATATATATAATAAGTATATACAGTAACAAATAGATGTACTAAACTCATATTGGCTGGTTCCTTATTCAGGAATTGAATCAAATGAGGCCCTTTTAACTCAGTATGGTAGAGTAACGCCATGGTAAGGCGTAAGTCATCGGTTCAAATCCGATAAGGGGCTTTTTACTTTTTTTCATAAAATGCTGAGAGTAGTATTCCTATTTGACGGAACAATAGAGATATTCTTGATATTTGTAAGAAGTTTCCGTTTGTAAATAAAATAAATAAACTAAGGAATAGCGGAATTTCAGTAAAAAATGAAATTTTGAATTTTAATTCGAATATAGTAAACTAATTATTTCTAGTTAGAAAGTGACATATTCGGATTTCTCTAAATATATTAATATTATATATTTTATGTATTTTTTTAGAATGTGATATCTCCTTTAATTGTCATATATTCCTATTTTCAATTATTCCAATGGCAAAGATTCTAAAAAAAAAGTAAGTGGACCTAACCTATTGAATCATAACTATATCCACTATTCTGATATTCAAATTCGATAGAAAGGAAATTCGAACAGTGGATCTTTTTTTTTTAATACCTCTTTGGTTTGGATTCCAAAAGAATCTGTCGATATTTCTGATTCAATCTTATTGAACCTGGAAGTTCTATAGGAATAAATTCCTACTCCCCTCCTCTACGCAGAAGGGCTTATTCTATTCTAAGTTCCAACATATTAAGTCATTTGACTTTAAAATATATTTTTTCCGAATACAAGAAAAGATAAAATTACATTTCTATTATTTCTTTAAGATATATATGCTATATATCTATAGAAATAAGAAATACTAGAAAAATTTATGAAATCATGACTTTGCGTATTAAACCTTTTCTTTTCATATAATAAGATTATTTGATAAAAAGAGAGTAGTATGTCTGAGGATCTACTGGTAACGAGAGTGAGAAAAGGTATCATTTGTTTTGTGAACAGTTCTTTAAATGGAAAATAATTTATTTATCGGATTTACGAGTCATAAGACAATTCCTGATTCATGGCTTAGGGGATTTTTAAGAATAGAAAGGAATAACCAAATTAAGTTCATGGATTTGACCTAGGTTA